AATACTTTATTTAAGGAAATGGGGAGTCTTTCAGAAACAAGTATAGAGTAGTAGGTAGTAGAGAGTATTCAATTCAAAAATTGGAATAATAAATCTTTTTGGAGTCTTTCTTGACCTAATTATTCATTAAAAAACATTATTTAGAATTATATAATTCTAATATTTTTCAAAAATAAAAGAGAATAGGAATTACTAGTCTTAGAATCTAATTGGACAAAAAGAAAATCTTTTTTAAAGTGATCTGATCGTGTGTTATATCTTCTTTAGTCTTATTTTAGATATTATGTGAATGAACTTACTATTCTAATTTTTTTTTAGTATTATTAGAATGATTTTAGTATAATTATTTTATTTAAAATTCTTTTTTTTTTTTTTTAGCATCTTTTAAAAAATGAAAATTTAGGGAAGTGCTTTATAAAGATATGTATAAAAAGAACATATTTAATTGAGTTCCTTAATGCCTACTATAACTAGTTATTTCGGTTTTCTACTAGCAGCTTTAACTATAACTTCAGCTCTATTTATTGGTCTGAGCAAGATACGACTTATTTGAAATGAATTGAATGAAAAATGGATAAAAAGAAACTTTTTTACGGTATTCCATATTCCCTGAAAATTTTCATTCCAATTTTCCATTTTCAGTCATTTATTGCTATTCAATAGCAATACATATTCATCTTGAAGGCTAGATATTACCTCCCTTTTTACCTTTAAAAAAGAAATTGAAATGATTGAAGTTTTTCTCTTTGGAATTGTCTTAGGCCTAATTCCTATTACTTTGGCTGGATTATTTGTAACTGCATATTTACAATACAGACGTGGCGATCAATTGGACCTTTAATTTGAATTGGAATTAATTAACTAACATATCGTTTTTTTATTGACCTCCCCCTTTCTTTCATTTGAATCCATAGGGGGTCCAATTCAGATTGATGTTCAGCTATTGCAGTTTCATTTTCTACCTAATACAAGAAAAAGAACGGAATCACGCTCTGTAGGATTTGAACCTACGACATCGGGTTTTGGAGACCCACGTTCTACCGAATTGAACTAAGAGCGCTTTCTTTTAAAAAGAAAGTGAAGAATGTAAAAAAAATATTTTTTTTTTACCTCCAATACATCTTATCTTGTATCCATATACTATCATAAATATCCTTAAATTCAATAAAGATTATGTATGTCCAATTTGAATCGATCTCAATAGATCCCTTACTTACTGCTAAGAGGAGAAGTAATAGGTAGGGATGACAGGATTTGAACCCGTGACATTTTGTACCCAAAACAAACGCGCTACCAAGCTGCGCTACATCCCTTGAAATTTGCATTTCAATTGGTTTACAGTGTCATTGTAGAGAATACCTGTCTTGTTTTCTACATTATGATTTTCTCTATTGATCTCAAAATGAGATAATGAATCTTTTATATTGTATATTGAAATCTGAATTATCAATTCTAAATTAGATGTACAAATACAAATTATCTTGAACTCCATATACATCTGATCCTATATGTGTTACCATATGTATTACAATAAAAAGAAAAAGTAAAGACTTAAAAAAGGAGGATTTTGAATGCGAAATCTAAAAACATATCTCTCTGTGGCACCGGTATTAAGTACTCTATGGTTCGGGTCTTTAGCAGGTATATTGATAGAGATCAATCGTTTTTTCCCGGATGCGTTGACATTTCCTTTTTTTTCATTCTAGTTATTTATATGGGAAGGGGTGAAGAATCTTAAATATATAAGAAAAAATATGTGACTAATCCCCTCCACCCCCCCCCTTTTTTTCTTTTTTCAATTTGAAATTCGAATAGAATCAGTTTTCAAATACAAATAATCAAAATGGATTCAACTTCGGGGAAACAAAACTTGGAACTTGGGTTCAGATTCCAATTAAAAATCAAATTCAAAATGAAACAATTCCAAAATCTCAAAATAGAAAGAAATTGAAATAAAAATGGAAGATTAATAATATAAAATATTCATAGTATAAGAATAGTATAAATATAAGAATATAGATTAATAAAATTATAATAGAAATCAATAATTCTAATCTAAATCAATATTCATATAGAAATTCATATATAAATCAATTCTAAAATATAAAATATAAAGTTTCAAATAGAAAGTAATTCTAAATCAATAGTTATTATAAATATAATAAAATGAATATTAAGAAAAGAATATATATATAAGATGAATATTAAGAAAAGAATCTATAAGATAAGAATATATAAAAAAAAGATAATATATCAAATAGAATATAAATCAATCTAAATAAAGAAATCTAAAATAAAATAATAAATAGAATGATAAATAATAGAATAATAAATAAATTCAATAAATACAAATAAAAAAGATAAATCCAGAATTAAAAAAGAAGTCAATAGAAATCAAATTAAAGAATCCAATTCAAAATAATAAATATTCTTATAAATAAGAAAGATGAATCTAAAATCAATCTGAATATAATAAAAAAAAAATAAAATCTAAAATAAAAAGAAATAGACAAATAGAATCTATTAGAAATAGATTAGATTATTATATATAAATATATTATTATATATTCTTTATATTGTCTATTCAATTTCTATTTTAGTATGAAATGAAATTTCTATTTTATAGTAATATAAATATATTAATATAAATGAATATATAATATAATGAATTTCGATGAAATTATATTCATTTAAACGAAAAGATATATTAAAAGATATAAGAATAAAAGTTCCAATATATAAAAGTGAAAAGAATAAAAACGTAAATGGAAATGTGGCTAAGGCAACAGTATCATATAATAGACTTGAATTCAATATTGTAATCAAATTCTATCTAAAATTTTTTTAAAAAAAAAAAAGATAGATCTAGTTAGAAATCTTTGTATTATTTATTATTGATTGCAACGAAATCTTTCATAATTGGATTTGGAGTTAGCAACTTCTATTTTTTAGTTCTTTTCATCTGTTTTCTTCGTTTCTAATCAGAAAATAGAAGAGTTGAGTGAATAAAACCACCAAAGGAGGTTCATGGCCAAAGGTAAAGATGTCCGAGTAACAGTTATTTTGGAATGTACCGGCTGTGCTCGAAAAGATGTTAATCAAAAATCAACGGGCATTTCCAGATATATTACTCAAAAAAATCGACACAATACGCCTAATCGATTGGAATTGAGAAAATTCTGTCCATATTGTTCCAAACATATGATTCATGGGGAGATAAAAAAATAGATAGAATCAAATACCTGTGGGTTACCCTTACAAGGGACATTCAAAATCACACATATTCATTATTATTCTATTAAGATTCTTCTTATTAGATTAATAAGAATTAATAAGATTTCATATTCTATATGAAATAGTAAATTCATCTTATTTAGATTTCTTATTTATTCTATTCTTATTATATTTAGATTATTATATATTAAATATGAAATGAATTATATAAATGCATTCTAAATTAGATTTATATAAATTAGATTTATATTAGATATCAATATTGATATTCTTGATAGAAAATATTGATATTTTCTATATCAATATTGATATAGAAATATAGAATATGAAATATAGAATTCTATAATATTGAATTGAGATAATATTGAATATGAATTCTATTTCATTATATTATATATCAATATTATATTATCTAATTATATATATCTAATTTCTAATTAGATAATTGAAAATATAATTGAAATTGAATCCAATTTATTATTATTTAATAATTAATGAAATTGTAATAAAATTCAAACAATTACAATTTATTATTTTTTTTTATTATTGATATTTGATTTAGATTGAATCTAATTTAGATTTCATTTGAATATAATGTCAATTTCATATATAATTATCTAAAGCCAATTTCTGTTTCATATAAATGAAATAGAAATAACATGAAAATAGAATAATAATAATCAAAAAAGAAAAGATACTAAATCTAAATAATCTATAAATCCAAATTAGAATCAAACTCAAATCAAATATATAAACTATAAAAAAAAGAAAAAAACCATCCTATTTTTTAATTTGAATTATAAAAATTCTATATTATAATAGAATATTTTAAAATTGATAAAATCAATAAATAATTTGTTCTATCGAAATACGATTTACGAACTAAGGAATAAAAAAAACCATGGATAAATCCAAGCGACTCTTTCTTAAAACCAAGCGATCTTTTCGTAGGCGTTTGCCCCCGATCCAGTCGGGGGATCGAATTGATTATAGAAACATAAGTTTAATTAGTCGATTTATTAGTGAACAAGGAAAAATATTATCTAGACGGGTAAATAGATTGACTTTAAAACAACAACGATTACTTACTATTGCTATAAAACAAGCTCGTATTTTATCTTCGTTACCTTTTATTAATAATGAAAAACAATTTGAAAGAAGGGAATCGATTGCTAGAACTACTGGGCTTAGAACAAAAAATAAAAACTAAATAGGCTTACTCTTCAATTGAATTGAATAAAAACTCCAATCCGAACTGAATGACGGATCGGTGTTTTGTTTTGTTCGAAAAACCCGAGAATACAGGTTTTCTTAATAAAAGAAAAATAACACAATCAGGGTAGGTGAAGAAATAGAAATCTTTTTTTTTTTTATTTCATACGTTCGTTCATTTTTAACAACTTTTTATCATATTTTATTATACTCATTTATACTCTACCTTCCTGGAGTTCATTCTATAGAAACTCCACGTAAAATTCAAAAATTCCGACAGACTCTTTCCAAGTTCCTTTCTTATTCATTTTCTTACTTTATTATTTCATTGGAAATCATACAAAGACAATTCCTATTGAATATAGCTATTTGTGCAAGTATTTTACGATTCAGAAGTAACTGCTTTCTGTACAGATTGTGTATTAATTTTTTATAACTATTGAATACTCTATTATTGCGAATTACTGCATTTATCCGTGTGATCCACAAACGACGAAAATTTCTCTTTTGTCTATTTCTATCTCGATGAGATGAAACCAATGCTCTTATTTTCTGTTGAGTAATAGTTTGAGTAAGTCTTGAATGAGCCCCTCTAAAGCTTGATGCAAATAAACGAATTTTTGTTCTACGTCTCCGGGCTATATATCCTCGTTTAGTTCTGGTCATTGAATAAATGAAACTTTGATGAATAACTAATTTTTTTCAGTTATCCTTTTTCCTTTTACTAATCTATTAATAACCAAACGGATTCTTCCAATGTATAAAATCAAAATTCCAATGGCTTTTGCTACTATAACCTTCCCGACCACAATTTTTTCTTTTTTTTTTTTCTAGATAGTGAATCTCGAAATAAGAAAGTATATTGATACCTAGCATCAATATCAATATAGTAAAAAAAGTAAATAGAAATAGAAATAGTGGGTTACATCGTTTCTATGGTTACTTTTTAAACGGTGAGGTCCTCTCTATACACCGGAGCCTCTTTCTTCATTTAAGAAATGCTATTGTGAACTTGTACAGTTCACACCCTTTAGCTCTACCCATGAATTCTCCAGTAATAGTGCTTTCACAACGAGATCTATCTATACAGTAACGGTATGTAATTCTGAAGATTAGCTGGGTAGCTGACCCTATTAGGCCGTTCTTGCAAGAGCAGGGAGGGATTTTTATATTTTTTGAATTAGTATTTTCCCCGCTTAATGGATAATAATTTGTTACCAATGGGAAATTCTTTCTCATTTTCAAATTGAAAATGAGGTGGTTTTATTTGCACCAATAGAAACCATAAATTTTGTACACAATAGGAGGATATGATAGATCTTTTTTTTTAGATAGTGAATCTAGTTCTTCCTTTCTATTCTATTCACTGGTACTGATCAACGATACTGGAAAAATTTTTTCTTTTATTTTATCCAAGCTCATGATCTGAACGAGTCGCACATACACCCTAGTACATGTTCCTCGACGTTGAGGACATCCCCTAAGAGCGGGGGATTTCGTGACATTTCTGATTGGCTGTCTTGCGTTTCTAATAAGTTGTTTAATAGTTGGCATGTTGAATCGTATAATTTTATACATAATGGGCTGGTTTAGATCAATCCGAACCGGATGATTATGAATGATTTTTTCATTTATTATTGAATATATTCTATTTAATAGATACTATATTAGTAGAATATTCAAATTAGTAGAATATTAAAACAGTAATAATATAAAAATTTCCATTCCAGATTCGCGTCAAATCCTTATATATTTTTTCTTTTTTAGTAAATCGCTACAAGATCAACAATTCCATGAGCTTGGGCTTCTGCTGCTGACATAAAAACATCCCGTTCCATATCTTCGGATACAACCCATAAGGGTTTACCCGTTCTTTGTGCATAAACCTCTGTGAGAGTTTCGCGCAGCTTAAGTAGTTCTTCCGCTTCCAAGAGAGCTTCTCCTGTTTGTGTATCATAAAAAAAACTAGCAGGTTGATGGATCATTACCCTGATGATATAACATAAAAAAGGTACTCTATTGATTAGGCGAGTATAATAATCCAATCTCAAATTGAACAACCGTACAGGCATATTTTGCGCATTGCATACGGCTTTACAATGGAATTCACCTTTACCTTCCATAGAATAAGTAGAAAATATAGGGTCTACCAGGCTCCGATCGATCAATGATCCAATTACCACCCTTCCTTTTAGTTTAGAGAAGTGAAAAAATACTATGATGGCTCCGTTGCTTTCTTTACGTTCTTTATATATATATTGACTTCGTTTGCGATTCAGCAATCCCAAAGTTCCTTTTTTTAAAAAAAAAAAAATTGAAAATAAAAAGAAATAATAGTCTTTTTTTTTTATTTTTGTATGTACTCTTTCATAACATAAATATTTAGAATAGCCTTACGTTTTTAAAGTTTGTGACGCTGAAATAGGCTCCCGATCGATAAGATCAAATCGGAAAGACCCTCGATCTCATACTACTCTTTCGATACATAATTGAATGTTTTGAAAAAAGAATAAAAAAAAGTTTCTCATATCGAATTCAAAATGCCATGCTATTATTACTAATAGGAATATTTTGTGAAGGCATAGTTTTTTTTTCTATCAAATAAAAAACTCATTGGCGCCAAGCGTGAGGGAATGCTAGACGTTTGGTAATTTCTCCTCCGGCCAGGAGAAAAGATCCCATTGAAGCGGCTAATCCTATGCATACTGTTTTTACATTTGGTCGCACAAATTGCATAGTATCATAAATTGCCATTCCGGGTACTATCCATCCTCCAGGAGAGTTTATAAATAAATACAGATCCTTGGTATCATCCTCTATACTGAGATATACCATAAGACCAACAAGTTGATTCGAAATCTGGCTATCAATTACTTGGCCTAAAAAAAGGAATCTTTCTCGATAAAGTCGATTGATTAGGATTCAATTGTATCCCTTAGAAACCGTACATGCACCTTTTGACGCATACGGCTCAACAAAAATTGCGAAAAAAAAAAGAATCAATGTGTAGAAGTGTAGAATGTGTAGATTCGAGTCTTCTTTGTCTTTGTTTTG